ATAATAAGAATAGTATTTATTGTAATTGTATTTATTTTATTAAGTACATGCTGATACGGCTATCTATTTTATCCATATATCACATCTTTTATTGTAATTTCACTTGGGACAACGTGAGTCACACTCCATCAAAATTTGTATTTTCTATTCAATATATTCAATGAAAAATTGAAACAGGAGAATTCTCTATAGGGATATGTACATAAGAGAGAGATCCGGTTTGATATCTGGGTAACAATTTCTGTTCTGGGGTTTACATATACACATATATGTTATTATAATTATAATTGATAATTGAAAAGGATTGCTTATTGAAAAAAAAAAATGAATACTGATTAGTCATAAATCAATTTGATTTTCTTTTGCTATTCAATGAAACAAAATTTCATTGGAGATAAAAATGGAAGAATCGTTCGCTAATTCAAAGTAAATTGTTAATGGTTCCAATTTGTCCTGAATTTTGCAGTCTGTGACCGGAAATCCATTTTTTCTACTCTCAATAAAAAAGAGAAGGGATGTTTTTAAGCGATGTATATTTTAAGATACAATCAATCGAAGAGGAGAATCTAAACTAGATCCAATAAAAAACAGGAATTTCTTTTTAAAAAAGGATAAGTACAATGGTATTCAAGATAAAAAAAGGAGTGAGTAATAGAATTAGAATATAGATAATATTTTTATCCATTTTGGACCGAATTTGGCGGCATGGCCAAGTGGTAAGGCGGGGGACTGCAAATCCTTTATCCCCAGTTCAAATCCGGGTGTCGCCTGATCAACAAAAGATTTTTGATTTCTTTCCTATCTTGCCGATCTAATTCGACGAATTCTTGCTCCGCAAGAAGCAGAGGCAAAGGACTAAGTGGGCGTGTCAATACTCGATTTTGATAACCCATGGTGTAGGTTTTCTAAAAGACTGTAATTTTTTTTTCTCAAAATTGAGGTGTAGCCCAAATCGGTATCAATAGGGATGAAGCAACTCTCACTTATTACTTTAATGATTGACTCTCACCATTTATTTGATTTTTCAATTGAATCAAATAAATGGTGAGAGTCAATTCCGGGATTCAGAACTAAGGTCGGAAATCTCGGTATCCAAAGGTTCCTAAGGGACACTCTGTTTTTGCTACTAGAATTGAAGAAGAGATTATACGAAAGACTATAATAACAAGATCTCTTAAATTACCCTTATTCAAAGTAGTGTCTCGTGACTCCGTCTGGTATTAAAAGAGTAAAGGGTAAAGTTGAAAAAAAAGAATGTATTAATTAATAGTGGTGGTGAGTTCTCCGGATTCTTTCACAGAAAGAAAGACAGTAAGCTTAGATCAAATAGGAAATAGAGGTATCTGATAGATAGTTATCTATCGTGATGGTATATTTTTATGCTTTTTGCTTAGTAAGGAAAGGCATTAATATCAAAACAAACAATAGGTCTTACTATTCTTACATGCTCCATATAGAAGCATTCCTTTGATATTTCCAAGGAAAAGGCGTGTGTATCATCGTATTTGTACTAAATGCTTCCTGATTTTACCAGAAACCCTAAAATATAGAAACTTGTTACGAGTGTATTCATTGAATTGGTTCATCAATAAATAGTCTTACCTATTTTGACTCTGCGCCATTGATTCCGCTATGATTATTAATCAATAATAGAATAATTCCTTCATAGAAATAGGGGACATAATTCACATGGATATAGTAAGTCTTGCTTGGGCTGCTTTAATGGTAGTCTTTACATTTTCCCTTTCACTTGTAGTATGGGGAAGGAGTGGACTCTAGGGCTGGGCACTACTAATTGCTCAATCGAACCGTATCAATTCTTTATTGATCATTTTGCGAAGCCCTAAAAAAAGAAAAATGTCTTCCAAATTGTACTGGAATACAGTAATGAATGATTACCATAATTGTATTTCGAAACTCAAATCTACGCATGATAGGCGATTTTTTCCAACCTAATTTTTCCTAAATATTCTATTTTAGTGAATCAGCTCTTATCATAATTATGGATATTACAATAAGAAAAACTAATACTATTTTTTTTTCTTTATTTATTTCCCCTTTTTCTTTTACCTTTCTAAAAGAAAGTCGTTCTGCTATTACGACAATACATATTTTCTTTCTATCGGAAACGAAGCGATTAGTGATTGGCCAAAGAGATCCGACACATAAGAAAATGAGATCTTTCTTCTGTTGAGCGATCCACATATCACACATTTAACATTTGTTTTAGACTACTAGAAAAATTTTTATGCTTTTTTTGATTCATCTCATGTTTAAGCATGAAAAATGGACAGGGTCTGCTCTACTCCTTTTACAAATCCGAAGAAGTTACTGTATAACTTAACTCCGCGGATCATCCGTTAATTGTTCAATCAATGACTTCTTGAGATGGGAAATCAAACTAAAAGAAATAAAGTGCTATCTATATGTACATCTAATATATGTACATACGTATTGTAATTTGATCTATATATAATAATAATAAAAACAATACTATAGC